CTCAATATCGAGGATAATACTAAAGAGCAATTTTTATTTATAAACTCTACCGGTGGATCAATGGTACATGGACTTGGGATTTATGATATGAGCCAATCAGTGCTACCAGATGTACATACACTAGGCATGGGAGACGCCATTTCAATGGCAGCTCTTATCCTGGCCGGAGGAGCAGATACCAAACGCACAGCATTCCCTCACGCTACTATAATGATCCACCAACCTTTTATGTCTGAAGCTGAAGGTCTAGGCGGCGACCTATTCCTAGATGAGAGAGACATCGGCAGAGTACGTGAAAACATCGAAGATCTGTATGTGCACAGAACGGGCCAACCCAGAGATGTTATACGATATGACATGATCAGAGATCATTTTATGACAGCAGAAAAGGCCAAAGATTATGGCATTGTTGATTGTGTAGGAGACGAGTCCAACGATTATGGCCTTACTAATTGTCTAAGAAAGGATTAACCTGTCTTTCTCGTAACTCCATGATTTGAGATTCCCCTCCTGACCAAATTTTAGACTTTTATATTATAAGAGTACTATGGTTAGGATCAATTGATATTCAATCTAGATTGATCTAAAACATTACTAAAACATTATTTGACTGAAATATTGTCTCAGTAAACACAATATTTTAGACAAAAAAAAAACAATAGGAACTAACATATGAGTTAGTTTCAGAATAACGGGGATCACAATTTTGAGCAGAATTGGCTTTTAGCCGAAAAGTTTTTCCTAGCGCTTTTGGACCCCCTTATTACAAGCTTTGTTGAGAAAGACTTCGAGGAATTTATTGATCAGAGCAGGGTTTTTTACGACTATGCCACGTTATTAGACGAATTAAGGTCTTTACAAAAAGAAAAAAAAAAGAGTTATGTATCTTAGATAATAAGCTGGATGAACGCTTTTCTGATTTTATCACGCCCATAAAAGAACTCAGCATTCTAATAACTTTTAGCAGTCTATATGAAATCTTCTCAAATAGGTTAAACAAAATCTTATTGAAGATTGATGCAAAATTCGTCGACAAAACTTAGGTTAAACAAAATCTTATTGAAGATTGATGCAAAACTCGTCGAAAAAACTAAAGAATTAGACACATTCAATCACGATCACCCAGCAGATGTAGAATATTATCTTATCCTTGTAAATCAATTATATAATAATCCTAGGAAATTGGGACCAGAAGAAGATAACCGACTATTCTTTTTTGTGTTTCATGTTTCTTATATGTCTATGTCTAAAAAATCTGATTAATTTTTGACTAAGATTTTATTACCTAGGATTTTTTTATAAAGTGGATGCAGTTACTAATTCATGATCTGGCATGTACAAAATGAAAACTTCATTCTAGATTCTATAAGAATTTTTATGAAAGACTTTCATAAAAATTCTCTTCGATGGAAGTAAAAAAAAATAGAAAATATATCGTAGAAAGAATTACCAATGAAATATCACGGGTAATTCTTTCTTATTTTTAAGAAAAAATAAAAATTAAAAAAAAATTTTTTGAAAGAAATAGATTAAGATTCAGTTAGTAGATTGTGTCTCACGCATATACCTTTAACAATTCCTAGTCATAAACAAACAAAAAAACAAGAAAAACATGTTGATTATATCAAAATTTGGAGGCACCAAGACTTTTAATTCATTATGGGTAAGGATACTATTGCTGACATACTAACCTCTATACGAAATGCTGATATGCATAGAAAAAGAGTGGTTCGAATAGCATTTACTAATATCAGTGAAAGTATTGTTAAAATACTTTTACGAGAAGGTTTTATCGAAAACGTGAGAAAACATCGAGAAAACGACAAATCTTTTTTGGTTTTAACCCTACGATATAGAAGGAATCCGAAAGGGCCTTATATAAAGAGAAAAGTTTTAAATTTAAAACGGATCAGTCGACCCGGTCTACGAATCTATTCTAATTACCAACGAATTCCTAGAATTTTAGGCGGGATGGGGATTGTAATTCTTTCGACTTCTCGAGGTATAATGACAGACCGAGAGGCTCGATTAGAAAGAATAGGCGGAGAAAGTTTGTGTTATATATGGTAAAATTCTGTATCATGTCCAACTTCATAATTACCTAAACTAATGAAAAAAACTAATTATGGAAGGTTTAATTATAGAATCCTTTACTGATGGTAAGTTTCGAGTTCGTTTAGATAATAATGATCTAGTTCTCGGTTATCTTTCGTCAAAGATTCGACGTGATTTAATACGGATCCTGCCAGGAGATCGCGTCAAAATTGAAGTAAGTCCTTATGATTCAACTAAAGGACATATAATTTATCGACTTGACAAAAAACAAGATTCAAAAAATTAGGTATTTTTTCAACTTCAACATTCAATACGATTCGAGATGAAAAATTTCAAGAACCTTATTTTCTTCCAAGAAGTAGATTCAGAATTAAGTTTAAGGGCCGGCAAATATGAAAATAAGAGCCTCTGTTCGTAAAATTTGTGAAAAATGTCGATTAATACGCCGGCAGGGCCGAATTATAGTAATTTGTTCCAACCCAAGACATAAACAAAGACAAGGATAATCAGACTCGGTAAAAGACCCGATATTAAAATATTTTTTGACGTGAAATGGATATATCCATAAATCTCTGACTCATATTTAGGAGATGATAAAATATGGCAAAAGCTATACTGAACTTTGTTTCACGTAGGAGGCGACGTATTCGTTCACGTAAGAGGAGACGTAGAATACCAAAAGGGTTTATTCATATTCAAGCAGGTTTGAATAATACCATTGTGACTGTTACAGATGTATCGGGTCGAGTGGTTTCTTCGTCCTCTGCCGGTAATTGCGGCTTCCGGGGTCCACGAAAAGGGACGCCATTTGCTGCTCAAACCGCAGCGGTAGACGCTATTCGTACAGTAATGATGAAACAAGCAGGAGTCATGATAAAAGGTCCCGGTATCGGAAGAGACGCAGCATTACGAGCTATTAGCCGCAGTGGTATACGATTAACTTTTATCCGGGATGTAACTCCTTTGCCACATAATGGCTGTAGACCTCCGAAAAAAAGACGTGTGTAGAAATAAAAATTGAAGAGATTTCAAGAGCAAGAAAAACAAGAGAAAGAAATGATTCAATGATCTGATCAAAGAATATTATGAGGTTTCGAGATAAAGAAACAGTATGTACTCGGACACTACAGTGGGAGTGTGTTGAATCAAGAGCAGACAGTAAACGTCTTTATTATGGACGCTTTATTCTGTCTCCACTTATGATAGGTCAAGCTGACACAATAGGCATTGCGATGCGACGAGCTTTGCTTGGAGAAATAGAAGGAACGTGTATCACACGCGCAAAATCTGAGAAAATACCACATGAATATTCTACCATAGTGGGTATTCAAGAATCAGTACATGAAATTTTAATGAATTTGAAAGAAATTGTATTGAGAAGTAATCTATATGGAACTTGTAACGCGGCCATTTGTGTCAGGGGCCCCGCATATATAACCGCTCAAGATATCATCTCACCGCCTTGTGTAGAAATCATTGATAATACACAGCATATAGCTAGCTTGACGGAACCAATTGAGTTGTGTATTGGATTACAAATCGAGAGGAATCGCGGATATCTTATAAAAACACCAAATAACTTTCAAGATGGAAGTTATCCTATAGATGCTGTATTCATGCCCGTTCGAAATGTCAATTATAGTATTCATTCTTTTGGAACTCCAAATGGGAAACAAGAGATACTCTTTCTTGAAATATGGACAAATGGAAGTTTAACTCCCAAAGAAGCACTTTATGAAGCCTCCCGGAATTTAATTGATTTATTTATTCCCTTTTTACATACAGAAGAAGAAAACTTACATTTAGAGGACAATCAACATATGGTTCCCTTACGCCCCTCTACTCTTCGTGAAAAATTGGTTAAACGGGCAAAAAACACAAAACAAATAGCATTGAAAGAAATTTTTATTGACCAATCAGAATTGCCACCCAGAGTCTATAATTGCCTCAAAAGGTCTAATATATATACATTATTAGATCTTTTGAATAACAGTGAAGAAGATCTTATGAAAATGGAACACTTTCGCATAGAAGATGTAAAACGGATATTAGACATTCTAAAAAAGCATTTCGGGATTGATTTACCGAAAAAGAAGTTTTAAATCCAATGAATTTATTTCAACTTATTTTTAGAAAAAGTACGAAAATAGGTTTTGAATCGTTAGCACAATCCATATATTCGGAATCGGAATAGATTCAGAATTTATGGGAAAAGACCCGATATTCAAATCTTTTTTGACATGAAATGTATATTTCCATCCACCCACACTCTCCAAAAGAGGAGGAAATCTTATGCCAACTTTCGACAACAATCAGAAAAAAGATCTTTAGTAGATAAAAAATAGAAAATATATCGTAGAAAGAATTACCAATGAAATATAGTGGGTAATTCGTTCTTATTTTTAATAAGAAAAAGCCAAAATTAACTTAAAAATTTTTTGGTTATAAAAACTTGTTATATACCGGAATGGTATATAATAAGTTCTACCTACTATTGGATTTGAACCAATGACTCCCGCCGTATGAAAGCAATACTCTAACCGCTGAGTTAAGTAGGTCATTTATCATTACAAAGAAAACCAAATGGGACCTATCCGCTCGATAGATTATAAATCTCATATGATTTAGAAGCAATATCAATTTACGAAATACTGATCAAAGATCTATGATCTTGGGTCATGGAATAGGTATCCCGAAAATCTTCATCTTGACAAGAAATGATATACAGAATAAAATAGGTATTACAAACACTAAGGGCTATAGCTCAGTTGGTAGAGCAACTCGTTTACACAAGCGCCAATGTTTTTCAAGGGAGTCCATCATGCAATCAAAAGAATTGATCTTATTGAGAAATCGATGTCTTACTCCATAACTTTGAGGGAACAAGAGAACAATAGCCTGACAAACCAAAGGGTTGGGGCTGATTCAGATGCCCTTTTAGGTGC